TTATACAAATGAAAAATAAAGAAAACTTTCTCTGGCTTTCAGCTTTTTTCGGCTGAATTTTAAAAACCGAAAAAAGGAATTCAAATAAAATAGAATTCAATTAACAAATTGAATCGAATTAATATTCGATTGGAAATTGATTTTTATTTTTTTAGATTCAAATTGGATTTTTCTACTTGCTTTTTATCTTAAAAGAATTTGATTACTAATCCCAAATAGTATAGTAATATAGTATATTACTGATATACTATCATACTATTACTAATCTAATCGTATTCTTTCTACATTCCATTGTAATTGTATATATAGAATTCTATATACTATATATATATGCATGCTAATTGGATTCAATTATTTGATTACTAATCCAAATAAATTCAAAAGAATATTCTATTAGATTTTTGAGTTTGAATGGATTAGTTCTATATCTATTAGGGCTATACGGATTCGAACCGTAGACCTTCTCGGTAAAACAGATCAAACTGATCATTATCAAAATGATTCGATCTGTTTCAAAGACCCAACATGCTTTTTTTTGCATTGGGCTCTTTCATTGACTGAAATAAATATTAGTTAGTCTGTCATCTTTATTTTTGCAAATAAGGAGATGGCTCCATCTGCCCGGATTCATTATTTTGATTTCACCTCACGGGCAATACCAAAGTGTTTCAAAGAGGGGTTATCTTGACGTAGGTCTGCTTCTTGCGGAGAACAACCTAAGTTAAATGGAGTCTCTATCACCCTGCTTAATTGAATTAAGAAAGCAAATATCAAACCTCATACACCTTAAAGTTAATAGGGAGAAAAGAGAATTTGTTGAGGTCCTTCTACTCATTATGTCTAGCATTGAATAGACTGGGGTATTCACCTTATCAATATCTCAAATCAAGGATGCGTTCTATTTGGCGCTTAACTGAAACGGGACACCGAAGCGAACGAAGAATCTTTTGTCAGGCGATTGTTCTCTTGTTTTGTTCTCTAAACGTTATGGAGTAAGACATCGATTTCTCAATAAGAGAAATCCTTTGAATTCCATCATGTGATGGACCCCTTTGAAAAACATTGGCGCACGTGTAAACGAGGTGCTCTACCTAACTGAGCTATAGCCCTTGTGTTCTTGTGTTTGTGATACATATAATATTATGCATGTAGATAATTTCTTGTCAAGATGAATATTCCATGATTCAACACATATCCCTCTGGTTGATTGGTATGGTATGCTACGAAGTAATATTGAATTGATCATTCATCGCTGTACTACGATGGAAGATGAGTTCCTTTGCGTTTGGTTCTCTTTGTGATCATAAAAGACCTACTTAACTCAGTGGTTAGAGTATTGCTTTCATACGGCGGGAGTCATTGGTTCAAATCCAATAGTAGGTAGATCTTATTAGATACCAAAACTCTGGTATCTAATAAGTTTTATTAAGTCAGACTATCTTCTTTTATTTTTTGTATTTTTTTCTATTCATTTTTTGAATCAATGGGCAGAATAAGAAAAAGAAGAATAAAAAAAAGCAGCGATAGCCATAGGTTCCGTTTATATAGAAGTTCCTTTGATTATTTGTATGCACTGACTGGTTGTGAACCCGCATTGATAGCCTCGACTCGTGTCCTAGCCCGTCGGACAGCTAGGTTTCCCTCAATTGTTTGTCTCTTGCCTTCTGCTTTCCTTAAGTTAGCTTCCGCTAGTTCAAGAGTTTCTTGAGCTTCTTGTGGATCAATGTCACTACCCTTTTCCGCGTCATTTACTAAAATAATAATTTCATTATTGCCTATTCTAGCAAAACCGCCCATCAGAGCCATCGTTAACCATTCATCGTTAAGGCGTATTCTTAATATACCTATATCCACAGCTGTGGCAATAGGGGCGTGGTTTGGTAATACGCCAATTTGTCCACTATTCGTAGATAAAATGATTTCTTTCACTTCTGAATCCCAAACAATTCGATTAGGGGTTAGTACACAAAGATTTAAGCTCATTTCTTCAATTTACTCTCCATTTCTAAATTCGTAGCCTTCGCAGTAGCTTCATCAATGTTACCTACCAAATAAAAGGCTTGTTCAGGAAGACCATCTAATTCTCCGGAAAGGATCAATTTAAACCCTCTAATTGTTTCGGCTAAACCAACATATTTACCTGGGGAACCGGTAAATACTTCTGCTACAAAAAAGGGTTGTGATAGGAAACGCTCAATTTTTCGTGCTCTTGCTACGATCAAGCGATCTTCTTCGGATAATTCGTCCAACCCAAGGATAGCTATAATGTCCTGAAGTTCTTTATAACGTTGTAAAGTTTGCTTTACTCTTTGTGCAGTTTCATAATGTTCTTCACCCACGATTCGTGGTTGGAGCATAGTTGATGTTGAATCTAAAGGATCTACTGCGGGATAGATACCTTTGGCAGCTAATCCTCTTGATAGTACGGTTGTAGCATCTAAATGTGCAAATGTAGTGGCAGGAGCAGGGTCGGTCAAATCGTCTGCAGGCACATAAACTG